AGAAGGTCAACCTCACCCCAGGTAATCACAGCTTTCTTCCCCTTAGGTCAAAGAGTCAGAACTCGCTTTCGAGCTAACCTTACATGGAGCTACCTGCCAACAAGCAACAAGAGTTCTCATTCACGGCTAACTAAGCATTCGTTCGGAGTTGACAGGGGAGAGGGCGTACTTTCCTATATTATGTTATGATGGATAGGCTGGCTGCACTCCCTTTGAGGTAAGAACAGTTCCTTTTGATTCAATTGCAAGAAAACAACCTATTTTTCTAGTTTTATACGAACACTAAGCCAAACAGTCTATTTATACGGATTCCTAAAAAATGAAAAAATAGACTATCATAATAAAGATATGACAGAAGCATCACTCTGTCTGTTGGATGCCCTTCTTCCTGGCAAGATCAGATCAAGAATCGCCTTTGGCTAGGAAAGCACAGTCAGACTAGTGCCACGCCCAAAGCACCAAGACTGCTTATTCCGCTAAAACAGCAAAGAGACAGGACCAGGACAGTAAAGAGAAAAGACCTCTTATGCCGGAAAAGTCATAAAGTCAAGTGCTAACGTGCAGCTCCCATTCCGAATCCAAGAGAAACCCTAAGAGAAGACCATGCTACCATTAAGCATGCTACCAGTCCTAGCTGGCACCGAAGCCAAGGGAAAGCATTTGAACAAGAGGAATGAAAGAAGAGCTTATTCGTATTCAATGCTAGCCGACCCAGCCTCCCAGATCCGCATCCGCGAGTGGTGTGACGACGACCAAGCCAATCTTGACATTTAAAATAACGATTTGAATGTAATCTGACTCGGGAAAAGAGAGAACAAGCAGAAGTGATCTTCTTTCTCTTTTATATGATAGGACTGCTGCCACTTCCTTATTACCATTTAGACAATCTCCGATCTACGCCTGGGTCAGGAGATTCTTATTAGTGGAAAATAGCCCTAGCTAGATTAACTCCCGGTGAAATAGCAGCTACGCCCCTTGGTCCCGAGCGTTTGAACTAATCCGAGTCTCTTGAGCTCTTTATGGCAGCTAGTCTAGATCGATTCCTAACAGGATTGGCAAATCTTTCTTTGTTAAGACAGAGGAGAGCGAAGGAGAGGCCTTTTTCGGGAATGACTAAAGCACTACTAAAAAGGGCAGAGAAAGCCAAAGACAAGTGAACGGATTGACTAAGCCAATCATGAATGACCACCTAAGGAAGCGGCTAGGCTAAGGCTAAGAGGAGCAAGCAAAGGCAGAAGGAAGACCTTCCATTCTTGCACAGAGCCTCTTACTCGAAAAGTGGATAGGCAGCAAGCACAACTGGATCCCCTCATCTCTTATAGATTCTCGTTCTTCCATATATCCCTTCAAAGCCAAGCCTTATCTTCGTCTCAGAACTCAAGCCCCTTCCCTTTACTCCATAGGGCCTTCCCCTATTCCCCTGAACTCTATATACTTTGGTTAATAATCTTCTATCTCTGGTCATTGGTCCAAGGTCAGCTCTTGTGTATGGAACGGAGCTCCTCTCCTGACAGTCGAGTGGCTTACGCTCCTACCTAGTGGCAAAAGTACTAAAGCCCAATTTCCCTCAATAGCTGGACCTTGGAATCGATCAAGTGTTAACTCACCTATGGGCGAAATCCCCCAAGCTCATTTTCCTTAGGGAGTGGGGTCTCATTTCGAAACTTATCTATCTCACCTAGCAGCAAAACCAGTACTTTTTGCCATCTTTGAGGGGGTCATCTCTATAATAAAAACAGGAAAAAGCGAAAAATCCCGGTGTGGCAGACAAAACTCACTTTTGAGGGTCCATTGTAGAGTGAAAACGAGCTTAAGCCGACGGGGTGGGCAGAACTCGATTGAACCTTCGTGCTAGCTATGTAGTGAGACCAGCTCGACCGCTTTCGCACACGGGAAGACAACCCCTTTCTTTCTCACGGAGGGTGGAATGATCGGGCAATGCCATGAACAGATGCCTACATGGTGGAAGTATCCTACTCTGATTGATCTACCCCGCCTTGTGAGATGAGACTCCCTTTATTCGGTGAATTGTAGGCTGCAACTAGTGGGTTCTCTTCAAAGTATTAAAGGTCCACTCATTAACCTTACCAGTTGACGAGTAGTACAAGACTCAACTATAGAGATAACCTAGCCAATTATCTTATAGAAGGTGCTTCCTTACCTCTACTCGACCGGAGGCACCCTCTGCCGCCGTTACAATGGGAATGCATCCGCCCGGAGGGAAATGAGAGGCCGATCGATGGAAACGAAACTTGTAGTCAGTGTTCTACGGCTAGTAAGGCTAAAGTCGCTTTTAATGAGGAAGGAGAAGAGGCTAGTTCGTGGCTTGGTCTTCACTGACACACTATCTGACCTTTAAGGTTTAGTGAAATTTAGAATACGGCAGCAAAGATTGTAGTTAGTTGCTACATTGCTATATTTTAGTTACTAGATGGGATGCATTCTAAACCCATGCACCGCCAATCTCTACTATTTGAGATAGTTGAAAAGGGGCGTAGCGCTTGCTTACTCGAAAGATTTAGGACTAATTCGTGCCTAATTCCAATTGAAAGCGTGACAGTTTATGGAAACCCGGGAATTTTGTCCTAATCCTATCTTCTCGGAGATAGTAGAGCACTCGCTTCGACAGTTGTGATTGCGCTTTTTAATGAGGAAAGTGCCTGGCCTGGAATACCATCTTTAAGAGAGAAAGTTCCTTGCCGAAAGCAATCCAAGGCTCTCTCAAATCAAAAAGGCAGAAGAGGAATCGGTTGTGCTTGGGTACCTATGAAACTTCTTCCTCAAATGTCATTGCGTGGATTAGCGCAGTAGCAGGAGTGTCAGCTATCACCCTATTTTTCTCTCTTGCTTACGGTTCTTTTGACTCTTTGGAAGAATGGGTTATTTGCAAGAATTGGTAGAAGATATCCACGAGCATAGGCTGTTCGGATGCTAGAGAGGCACATTTTTTTGTTTATTGATATCCCCGAAGAGGATTTTTTTACAATTGACTGTTTAAAGGAAGTGCCATCCCTAGCCAATGCAGGCCAACTGGGAAGAGAAGGGAATCCACTTGAAGGGCTTGTTCGAGAATATAGCTATCTGGAACTGACATACTTAAGAGCGGAATCCAACACAAGAGGAATGTCGGACATGAATGAGCAGACATCTTTCCCATTAGTAAGGGAAGGAAAGGCACTGACATAATAGAGGGGCCTTATCCGCGCGAAGAGGGGATTTCCGTTTCGTTTAGGGTGCTACTCTTTGACACAGATGTGGGACTTGATTAGCTCCTATTAGACTTTCATGTCCGAGTTCCTCACTGGGAAGCTGTTCTATGTACGGTATCTTAAGACAGATCCCGGAAAAGTTTTTATAAGCCCCATGACATTTGCGTATTTCAAGTTTGTCAGACCATATTCCAAGCGGAGTTTAGATATAGATGCTCCTGAATGGGAGTGTAGACGGGTCTTAGTCTAAGTCTTATTTTCTTTTTATTAATGAGTAAGTTAAGGTATTTCAATTGAAGTCTTTTTTGAATTTCACTATATTCAAAAGTTGGGTCAGAAACAAATAACTACAGATGTCTTCCACGGTTCGGGGCTAGCTCTCGTTTCTGCTTTGCTCTAAAATAGGCTCTTTTTTGCCCTCTTCCACACGGACCTTGGCTATTTTGTTTTACCCGAATAAGGACCCCAATTCCATTTTGTTGGAGGCGCCTTCCCTCTTCTCTTTTTAAGAGTAGTCGGGGAGCCAGGCGCATAGAAAGAGGGACATCCATCGGTAAGCCAAGAAGAACAATGGGGAAGCAGCCCCGGCCAATCAAGCATGTAGACAGACGAAAGATAGCAAACTAGCTCATCAGTACAGCTAATTGATTCGTTAGGTGACATGAGTTACACAAGCTAATAGGAAATCTTAACCTACCTCGCTTTCTTCTTCTGGTTTAGTAAATAAAGGGCTGCTTTGCCCGCTGTTCCAGTATTTGCTTGACCCGTCTCTATTTATAATCAATAGTCAGACTGGCTAGAAGCTTCCGGGGAATAGTGACTCTAATAGTAAGCAGAAAGCCGAAAAAAAATCGAATAGTTGAAAGAAGCCTCTCGAAGCGGAAGTAAGCGCAGAGATGGCACCACCGGTTTAGTTTATAAGACTTCGCCTCTTTGTTAAGGTGTTTGGGTTCAGCAACATCAACTTCTTTTTTTTAGGCGGATTTGCCAGCGTTGACATTTGACGTTTCGGGGAGCCCATTTACTGACATTGATGAGACCCTTTAGGGGGAACTTGAACGGGGCAAGAAATCGAGGAATTTCTCTTTTGATTTGCCTTCTCAGGCGTTCACTTCTAAAAAGGCATTTCCTTCTAAAAGGGGAAAAAATGGAAACTAGAGATTCTGTCGGGTGAGGCCTGTTGACCAACTTGAACTCTATTTGAAACTGAAGACGATGATATTAGGCATAGTAAGAAGCCTAAAGTAGAATAGTCAGTGAGGGCTGGCACTAGTCCTTTCTTGCTTGCCTTTTAATTTCCCCGTTCTGGGATAGCTATAAGAGGAAGCCTCTAGTAGAATGTAGATGGGGAGGCCTAAAAAACAGAGTAAGAGAAAATCATATGAGACTGTGATTACGGCTGCACGCCCGGGCACGAACTACCCTTAAGCTTAAGGGAAGGGGATGATTCGCAAGAGCTTTCCTTTCTAGTCAGTATGGATGTTCCCTTGTCTTTCTTTCTTGTCTTTTTTTGAGGGCCTTACCTATAACAACTACTGGGAGAGGAAACTGAGCTCCAAAGCTTCCCTTCAAAGCGTTACCCTTCCCTTTTCTGTTTTAGAAAAAGCTTCTTTCCGCTAGAAGATTACCTCAAGAAGAGGAAAGGAGTTCCGGCTTGCTTCGCATAGGCTACACAAGCCAGGGGGTAACTTGGTTTGAGTTCCTTTCTGTGGGGGCTTTGCCCCCGTTCCTAGACCAGAAGGGTCAACCTAGCTGGAAGAATAGTCAGTAGAATAGTTCAAACCAGAAGATTAAGGCCCTTAAGCCTAGAGAGAAGCCTCTCTTTTAACGGGAAAGAAAAGATTTTGTCTACCGTTTCCTTCTAGCCAGCTTCGGATGTCGCTGGTCTTTTCTTGAAAGAGTAAGATGCCCATGATCCTTACATTCTGGAAGGGGTAACCCTAGATGAAGAAGAAAAACTGGAAGGTTTGACCTACGCTAGATTATAGGAGGAAGACTCTGTAGAATAGTCAGCAGCCTAGCGTAGCGGCCAAGGCTTTACAATACAATAGTAATCATAAGCTTGGGTGTCATTGGTCTTTCTTTATATGAAGATGACATTCTTTAAATAGTCTGCTTCGTAAGCTTGTGATATCAGAAGTAAAGCTTGTCTTTCTTTGTTTGCTTTCTTTCTGTATATGGAAAAACGTATATATCTTTACTATCAGTTACTGGATCTTCTTTTTGTAAGCGTTACTTGTGTTACTAATAGTCTAGAAGTTATCCCGGAGAGGGGTGTTCTAGATAGAGGAATCCTAGTTCTAGGCTTATTCTATTTTATCTTCCCATTCGTAGAGTAAGCCTAGTAGGAAGCTTTTCTTTTTGTCCCCTTCGCTTTCAGTAGGAGATGGGGATGGCGCTGGTCTTTCTTTAATTTACGGCTCCCCTTTCCTGTTCTAGTTCTAAAAGAGTCAGTCTAGCTATAAGAGTCAACCTATCTTAGTCTATAATCAATCCCGCGAAGTTCACGAGTAGGATAAGTAGTCTTTACTCGGAGTAGTAACTAGGATAAGTAGCTATCTTTATTTTACAGTAAGATGAGTAGTAGCGGGTCAAGGTAAAGTCTTAGTATAATAATAATTTCATTTTCCCGGTATTTTTCAATGAAATCTTTTGACATGTCACTGAGCGATCTCCCTCGTATGGCAATGCCAAAGCAAAAGAGTATTATAAGACCACTAAGGTAAGTAAGATCCCGTCCTCAAGATTCTATTCTGATGTTACGATAAATCCCTCCACCCTATTGGTTAATCCCGAAGGAAGCTTCCCTGGTAGAGCTGCTATAAGATAAGCTCTTTTTCCATTTAGTTTAGAGAGAGTCGCTTTCCACGGTCTGGGTCTTCGGGGTCCGCTATTCCTTTCCTCTAATGACTAAATGTAAAACCTACCGAAATGGCTCTTTAAAGAAAGGCTTTATTCACAGGAAACTTTGGAGAGGGTCGACCAGTCCAGTCCATTTATCATCCCACCACTCACCCAAGCAAGCTCAGGAGTTCAGGTGCTACAGATTAGCTGCTTGAAGCCCGATCGTCAGTCACTTCCACCTCTAACCCTAAATTTGGCGCTAACTGAGCCGTAGCTGATGAGCTTACTGAGTCAAAGCTCTCACGAGATCTCGTTGGCATTCCCTTTCAAGTAAATGAAAGGCACGGGATCGGGGGATTAGACCGAAGGAAGAGAAGGCTTAAACTTAAAAAAGCAGTCCTATATTGCATGTAGGAAGGGAGATAGGTGGTTCGGGGCATACTTCGATCAATGTTTTGGAACCCTCCGAACGAATGTAATTTAACATGGCGACCTATGTGGAATGCCTCGTTAGGCAAATACGATGCAAGACCTGTCACATCAAGGTCAAGACGAAATCGACTCTTCATTTTATTCTCTAACTACTTCAAGCACACGGCTCTCCGGTCAGTGGCAGGTGCCGGTTTCGAAGCAATTTCTGGAACAGACCCGTATGCCCACAGATCAACGAACCTCCGGTTTTATTCCACAGCTGATATGGAATTAATAAAGAATTTCACAACTGGTCTTTCTACGCTCGATCTCTACTCCCCGAAAGCTCACTCACAATCTATGGCTCACTTAGGGTTAGAAAGATAGGCTTGTTTATACAAAGCCAACCGGGAACCTTATTTCAAAACTCGCTCGACACACAAAAGACGAAAGACGAGAATCGGCGCAAGGATCAAAACACTTCCTAGCCATAGAAGAGTCAAAGAAATGCTTCCTAGCCTACCGAAAACTCGGTTGAAGCTAGTTAGGTAGGTCCTCCGGTCAGTCAAGTGTTGACACCGGATTAGGAAATTCTTTCCTTCCTTCTCAATATCCGGATGAACATGCATTCTTTTCGATAAAGTATGGTAGAGTATGGTAGACTTATAACCAATCCAATCGGAAACCTTAATTCGATAGATCAAACTAGCTAGGATCGAGGATTCACGCCTTCCCTTCCAGGGAAAGGTCCGCTTCAAATGAAAAGACTCCATCGCAGCAGACCGCCCCCTCAAAGGCAGCTACATATAGTTGAATGAGGATGAATATCGTTCCCTCATGAAAGGTAAGTTAAAAAAGTAGAAGTTTACGTGGAAAGAACACCAAGCAATGGACACGGTCCTCGGGTTGAATAGGCTGCTTGCAACCATTAAAGTGAGTCACCTCCAAACCATATTGAAAAAGACTAAGTCAACTAAAGTCCATTCTTTAGCGCACACCTCCGCATGTTTATCGCCTCGGTGATAGCTTCATTAACTCGGAATGATAACACGAGCCCTGGAACAGATTGTTTCGGATAGCTGTCTTAGCATCAGACTAAAGAAGAAGGAAGGCGATTTCAAAGCGAAGCACTAACTGGCACCTTAGCTAGTCCGAAGGGCTGCTACTAAAGCCGATAGGGGGAGGAAGTGCTGCGACATCAAACCAAGGTCAGTAATCGAGTCCTGGGTTTGATTCCCTTGTTGACTTCCTTCCCTGTGTCTTCTTTTTGAAATTCGCTAGTAACCTCAGAGGCGAATAAGTTGATTCACCTTCAGTGGAAGCCGCCTTCCTCTAGCAGCATGCGAGCCTCTTTAAGAGAGTTTTTTCGTAAAAACATAAATAGAGAGATGCTTCCACTTGGCTTGGTCTTAGTTAAGTAAGAAGCCTTTCTCTCTTGGTTATGACCTGTCCTCTATCACTCCTTTCCGATTCCTATCTCTTTCGAATTCTAACTATTTCTACACCAAGCCAGGGCGGAGGATAGATATAGAACCTGAATCGGAGCAGAGAGGATTTCTTCCTAGTCAAAAGCAGCAGAAAAAAGAAAAATGGAAATGTATTAAGCCGTTTTGGCTGAGATTCAAGAAGAATGGGTCTGGCCTTTCACAAATCTTGCCTTTCTACTTCTACCTTCCCTATTTACTCCATGAATTAGCGTCGACCTGTCTTTTCAGCGTAGAAACTTGCAGGTTCGGGAGCTGAATCATCGTAGAAAAAAAAAAGATCAATCCTCATGATTTGCGTGGGAAGAATGGGTTCGTCAAAACCGGGTGGAAAGGGACCAAGCTCAGAGTCAGAGGCGAGTTGACAGACAAAAGCTTGGATGTTGTGATTCCGCCTTTCCAGTAGCGAGTGAAACTCCGTGAATGGGCAGAAAGGGTGTTCAAACCGAGTGTTGAGGAAACCTTCGTCAGGAGGTTTCTCTTTGAGGAATCGCCGTTCTTCGCTCAAAATGATTCAGGAGACCTCTGTTCTCCTTTTTGCCTGTTTAATAGCTTGAGACGAGTACAATGAGGATCAGAACCGGACAACTCCCTTTAGTCAAGCCCAGTTGAAATGCCAGTCAGGAAGGCTCTCGGAAGGTTAGGAAGGACAGGGTTTCAAACCTCCGCTATCTTTGGTGAGTATTGCGTGTCAAACGCTCGATTGGGTCGAGAACTGACCATTGCTCTTTATACATTTATTTGACAACCAAACCAAAGATGCACAGAGAAAAATCACCCACCCGAAGCGATCAACGTGGCTTATTCGCTCTCTTCGCGCTATTGCTTCCTTCTTCCCCGCCTCTTAGGCTTAGGCTAAGGAATAGAGCATGAGGGAGGACACCACTGGCTGTATACAAACCAGGGATCCGCGTGACCAACGCCATGGCCAAATTACCTCCCGGATGGGGAACCTCATGCCCTTATCCACTTTCAATTTAAAGGGTTTAGGTTTTTCCTCCTGAAGCTTTACACGATGGGGGATGAGAGAAGGGTTTACACCATGAAAGTAGTTGAGCCCGTACACATGAAGCCATTAGTGCAAAAGGAACGGGTCCTTGATCCTCGCTGACCCACATAAAGAACAAAGAAATAAGGATAAGAAAGGCATTGTTACTGCGCGGACGAGGAAGCTCTTGACGGAGCCTACCTCGGATAAGGGCAGAGGGAAGGAGTAGTTCGCTTACTTATACCCTTGGTTGGGAGAGAAAGTCCCCTCCTTGAGAAGCGGAGAAAGGATCAAAGAGAAGAATCGGAGTGGTGAGCAGGGCGAGAGGTTAGGAAGCGAACCTCCGTCTACGGAGTACTTAGACGAAAGTCTTTTCTTTAGGGAAAGCCCTTACTTCCTTCAAAGCCTAGAGCACCGTGCAGTCTCAAGCCGAATACGCTATATCAGCCAGCACAACTTCAGGCAAGGAATTTCACCCTCTTTCTTGTTACTTAGGCTGCCCGAAAGCCTAGTGAAGGAGTCCTGAAGTGAGCTTCGCCTTTGATTGAACTGAACTCCTCTACAGCACCCCCTCTTCTCTGGGCCCTTAGGGGAGTTTGAAGGACGAATGCAGGAGGGCAGCTGTTTAGAGCGCTCGCTCCGTACGGTACCTTTTCTTTTTATGTCTGTATTTGTTCCGTAGTTGGATCAGCCGTTTTCCTTGGTATGTCGAGGGTGGATTAATGAATGACTGCTTTAGCTCTATCGACAGAGGCCCCCGCCTAAAGTTCTGACCCTTGCTTCAAGCTCTGCTCTGGGAGAATGGCCCCACCCGATGTGATCGACGTCACATCTCGACCTGTTCGTGCTGCGGAGCGAACACCCACTTTGAGGAGAAATAAATCCTTTCCCCATCTAGAGCTGGTCTTGCCTCTCGTAAGGGTAAGGGTGTTGATATCCTCGATTCGACGAATCTTGTCTTTCGTCTTTCGCGTGTTGAAACTAAGTTTCCTGGTGTGAAAAGTGAGCCTGAACTGACTTGGAAGTCCGATAAGTTTGCGCGACGGTTAAGGTTTACCTTGCCTCGAGAGCTGGGGAACGTGGTTGGTGCCCCGTCCTGGTCCGATTGTTCAGCAGAGCGATCAAAAGCTTAGCGTTGAGCTTCAGTGGAAAAGGTTGTATTAAAGTATAGAAAAAGATTCAGATTCTCATTTCTCTTCTGTCGAATGAGAGATACCACAAAGAAGAATGCCCGGCGATAGCATAGGTGCTCTTGCTCCCCTCAGTAGCTCCGATTGAGTCCGTTCGACTTTCAGCTTGGCTAGGGCGCTGGAAAAGAAGTCATTAAAGCGAGCTACCGTGTCCTTATCCGAACCACTACGTACTCCAACAAGGAAGCCATCCCCGTATCTACTAAAGAAAGATGGAATTGTTTTGCACCCGGATCAAAAGATGGATGCCTGTAAGTCTAAATTTCCTACTTAGGAAGAGCCCTTCTCAAAGACAGGCGAGCCGAACCTTCATTAGCGGACTTGGGAATGGAAGAACTGGGGCACTGACCTATCATTCCTACTCTTTAAGTTCTCTTGGTATTGACCCTGAAAGGGAGTTTGTGAGGCGACACAAGTATGGTATACAAGAACTTCTCGTGTAACCTACATATAGTGGTTTCTCTTTCCTTTCTCCTGATAAAGGGCTGGCTTTTCGCTATGCTTTTGAAAGAATGCCTGCTATTGGCTTAGCCCCACCAACTGAAGAAAGGATGCGCGTACCAACCAAAGTCTGGAATTTCCGTTCTAGGATCAAGAATCTCCTTGGTAGAAAGAAGCTCCGATTACACATTCGTATTAGAGGAGGATCTTTACCGATATACTCCGAAATAGGAAGAGCAGAAGCCACTCGACTGTTAGGGGGAAAGGAACTCGTAGTTCTAGTACCTGACCAAGCTCCAGTTGACCCTGAACCGGAAACCGGAACTTTGGCGGAGCCAAAGGTAGCATAGCTTGTTCCAGTTCCAATTGATCCAGTTGGAGCTTCTCGTTTTCCTATTTCTTCTTTGAATCGTTTGATTTTATCCAGTTAAGTTATTTATCTAAGGCTCAAAGACAAGACAAGAAATAGCTCTACCTACTATACCAACACGGAGCAAAGCAAAGCCCTTTCTATACGCTATCGATTGGTATAGCTCAGAATGGTTCTGGATCGATTCCACCGGAACTTCAAAACTATTACTGGCCGATGTTCCGGTATGGCGGGTGGTATATATACCATTATAGGGAGCTCCGTCTATACCAATGGTGGAGTGAAAAGCTGTCGTGATTCATCTCCACCTGCCAACCATGGGAACTTACTTATGAATCTAACCTTTTTGAATAAACGTGATAACCCCGTCGGGCTGCTTTCAAATCCTTGCGGTTCTTTCTGTGCGCCGGGGATAAAAAAACCTATAGGCGAGGTCTCAAACCTAAACCTATTTACCCAGAAAGAAAATAGGAAACTGGGACTGTTGACCAACGACTGGGACTGGCTATTCCTGGAAAAAGTTAAGTCATGCAAGAGATGGGAAAAAGGGGCTGAAGCAAAAATTTCATTGCTGTACGTATACTTAGCAATTACAACAAGTACACTTGCCCAAGGTCTCATGCCTGACTGTATGGCCTGGGGTTGCCCTTAAATAGGCTTACAAACATTGACATCTGGTTACAAGTCCAGCCAGTTAGAGAAGTTTGCCACTTGTTGTAGTTCTTGCATGCCACCTGTTGTAGAGGCTCCTGCATGAGTGCCAGCACCCAGCCCAATGCTCCTTTGCAGGACACATCAGGAAAAACTGCTTGAACTATACAACTGCTTTAGTAACGTTCTTTCCCTCTTCGCGCTATTGCTTTCTTCCTCTGTCCTCTGCTCTCTCTTCGCGCTAAGCCGAGTCCTTCTTTCAAGGGAAGCACGGATACCATGAACGGACTCAGAGCCGGATCACAAGCTTGATTTCGGTCGTACTTTATTCAGTTGATTGAGCCGGTAAGTGCTCATCCTCTGAAGCTCCTTCTTCAAAATTCCCTTCCCTTCGACCCGGTCCATACGTATAGAATGATCAAGAAAGGCAGTAAAAGAGAAGAAAAGAAGATGTAGGGGCCTATCCGCCTCCACCAAAAGTGGTCCTCTGTTTCATTACCGACTGCTTCTGTGTGAGTTATCTTCGGCCAACCCTCATCCGGTTATTGCTAAGTCGTCCTATCTAAGCCTTGCCCAGGCGTAATATCCCACGCGTGCTCTTTTCGTTGCTTCCTTCGCAGATCAACGTTTATGCTTCGCTTCTGCTTCATCCAAGCCCATTCCGAGGGTTCGTCCAGCCGGATCTGACGACTTCTAACCCCCTTTGACATTTCTTCTGCGGATTCCTATTTCCAATTGGATGGACCAGAATAACCGACACGGACGATAACAAAGAAATGGGAAGAAGAATCACAGCTTCAACCGGAATCATTCCCTGACTAAAAGGCAAGCCTTGTTTCCAGTACCGCCTAGCAAAGCTAGAGCGGGAGGGACTTTTCTCATTGAATTGGAGGCCATCCTCTTACCCTTAGATTAGATAGGTGAAGACCCTTGGTCCTATGGGAAGAGAATTGAGGCAAGGCCAAAGGACGGAATGACCCGAGGCTTTATGGTAGGGGTCGGGTTTGACGCCCAAAAAGACGAATGGTACTTTCTCATGCCAGTCACGGTAATAAGAGAGAGACCCTCTCGAGGATTCTAACCATTTGTTAGCTGCTTCGCCTGTAAAGATTCTTTTTCGTCGCAGATGGTCTCGGTCCGTTCCTACGAAAGGCTCATTTGTCGCAGGTCTTGATCAATCTTTTAAGGTGGCAGGCTATGAGACCACATTCGCGTGGTTTTTCCTAAAGAGTTGAGGGCTCCCGTGCAACCTTAGATGTTGAAGCTGGGTTGGTTTGCTCGGGGCAAGAGGTAGCTAGCTGCTTAAGTTTCAGCAGTTGATCTCAAATAGACAACAACCAAGGTCGTTTAAGGAAGTGATAACTAATATATATAAAATATAAGGCGGACCCTTGGCCCTACGGGTCTAGTAGATAGACGGGATAAGAAGAGCTTTTCGGGCAGGCTGCCGAAGAATGAAGTCAGGAAAAGCAGAAATGTTTTGATCCTCTTGCCGAATCTCGTTCTGAGTTTCGTGTGCCGCTAGATTAAGCCTTTCTTTGGTTTTGTTGTTTTGTTTAGGCAGAATTCTCTTTTGGGTTGTTCAACCTGTCCGGTTTTCGCCCCACTCAACTCTATTTCATTTTGCTTTCAACACCACACCCGTTCTCCACGTTCCTTTGTTCTTTTGGCTTGCTATAGTTCAACCCCGGCTCCTATGGAAAATGATTGCTCTCCTTAAGACCCGACCGCGAGGTTCGTTCGATAGCCCGGCACGGTTCCGTTTGGGGCGCTTCTGAAATAAAGTGATAGTTCTCTGTCGGGCGTCTTGGTATTGATCCTTTTTTCTCTCGTGCCCCTCTGGGCGGTACAAAGAAATTCGGAATGAGCGCACCGACGGACCATGAAAACGTTCTAATCTACCGCTCCGTGGGTATCTTCACTTGAGCTAATTTTATCCCGCTTTCCAGCGGAGGCAGCGATGTGGCATACAACATTTCATTTTGATTCTTTTTTTTTTGCATCTTTCTTTCAAAAGATGAAAACACGCCCTTGACTTTTACTAATATAATAGAAGGTAAGGCAAAAGCAAGAGTGAAAGTACTACGCTAAAAGCAGGCATGCTCCTATTAGAAGATAATACGATACCACCTCCCACTTTTGGCGCACTTCTTTGATGAGCTAAGCCTAAGCGCCCTATAAGTCAAAAGCTAGCCTTACAACTTAAATAAAAGCAAGGTCGAAATCAATCCCTCTTTTTCCTGTGCTTTACTAGTAGGGCTAATGAACGACCCTTTGATCTATGTCGTTCCCAGTTCCGGGTCTGATTAGAAATGCGAAAATGAGTGGAGCGAAGGGCTTTAGAGGGAAAAAGGGGGTAGGGGCGAGCTTTCATTTTTGCAGGGAGTCAATTAACAACGAGGCCGTAGTTTACTAATAAGGACTATTGCGACTAATCTAGCTACCCCGAAGAGAAGGAAGGCCACAAACAAGAACATCTTTTTTAGATATCCCCACAATTAGAGCTATTAGCTTAGCTGGAGTTTTGCTTGGTCGGCTGAGTACGGAACGCTAGCTCCCCCTACTTTAACACTTCGTTCACTGCTGGCCCGGAGTAAGACATGCCACCTTAATGCACTAGCCAGTTAGAAGGATTTGAACTCTTACTGAACCGGCCTTCGAGACGAAAGGAAGGAAAGCAGGCAACATGAGTATGCTACTTCCTGCGAGAATGCATTCTAATGGTTTGTCATGTTCCTACTCCAACTCCTGCGAGAATGGCCCTACCTACTACAGACTACGCTCGGAAAGTCGGTGATAAGCAAGAAGAGAAGAATTTGAAAGAATAAAGGAGAAGTCCCGAGAAGTACTTCACTTAGCCTTTCTCTAGTCATTCTTCCCCTGGCTTGTGTAGCCTATGCGAAGCAAGCCGGAACTCCTTCCTCACTACGCTTCGCTTGACTTGAGTTGGGAAGAGTCATATTCATATTCCTATTAAAAAACTCCCCTACATGCCCTTACAGAACGGAAGGAACGGTTCCCCTACTCGCTTGCTAATGGACTATAGCCGGAACGAAGGCACGGATTATATACCAAGTCTTTCCTATTCTCCTAGTCTCGCAGTTGTCAGCTCCTTAGCTTTTGTGCCAAACCTTTCCCCTTTATCTAATAATAAGGTAAGCTTGTTTGTGTTCGGGCTTTCGAGTTGGATATCACCATATACTAGTGCTAGTGCGGGTGAAAGCCTCGAAAAAAAAGGCTTAGCCATTTCCTAGCAACACAAGGCAGGTGCCAAAGTCGTAGCAGTAGCACGCACAGGGATAGTCTTCGTCTTCCTTCTGAGCCCAAGGGCCGCATCGCATGGAGATCAGATACTATCTTTGATGCATTTTCACAACAGCAATAAGTAGCTTTAGCCCTTTTCATCGACCTTGTCGACTAATCATACAAGATTTAGGGCATCTCTTAAATACCATGCTTGTAGGGCCGCCACGTGAAGCTCATCGGATGACGAATAAAGAGCCTGGCCATCTTCGCATTGAACTTCCCGGCTTCAATGTTCTCAATTGCAAGCATTTCCGGGACATAATCTTTCAGCTTCCCCAGGTCCGGAAGCGGCAATCTCATATACAGCTTAGAAAAATACTGGTCCAACCATGCATAGAAGTAGTGGACCGGCAATTCTGCATTGCACTGGCCTGGACCCAGTTTCTCTTGGGCAACTGCGCCCAAACCGTAATAAATGCTGGCAAGGACGGCCGGAGCTATGGCGACTCTCTTTCCCTGCACCAAGAACCCGGCCATGACGAATGTTTCCGAGCGAATGACGTTGCTGCGGTTGTTCGGAAGGACAAAGCGGCTCAACCAAAGAGCCAAGAATGCGGCTAAGTCGTCTCACTTGAGAATTCCGGAGTCGGGCTTCGGTAACCAGCAGCAAGGACTTCTTCTTCTCCTGCATATTCTATTATGCCGCTGGACCTGTGGTAGAATGGAAGTAGGCCGTCTCTGACATACCTTTCTTCTTGGCTCTATTAGGCTGTGGGGCCTGTCTCTCAATTTCACTCTTGAAGAAATGGTTCACCCATAGGTGATGGTCAACTTTTGTATATTGATTACGAAGGGCCAAGCGTTGGTACTTCGCGAAAAGTCCCCGGGCACACTCTGAATGGTACTTCTCTTTTGAAATCTCGTCATTTTTGAAAGTCAAAAACGGAGTGTGGTTGCTCGTTCTAGTGCTGAAGCAGAGTACAGGGCGGACGAGAAGGCCCCGGGCCCGGATGGAACGCTCGATTTTTCAAAGATTGCTGGAACATAGTAGGAAAGGATGTGACTAGGTCCAAAACTTCTTTCGGAAGTGAACTCAACTCTCCCTTTGGAGACCCAGTTTACTGCCACCATTTCTTTGCTTCTGCGGGTTCCTTGGGACCCACTTCTGCACCATGCGTGCACGGTGGCGGGCTCGACACACGTTTGGTTGGAGAGAAAGAACCTAGAGGAGCGACCAGTTGATCGAGTACACCAGCAGATCAAGACCAACAGCCCACATCTTATCTTCTTCTTTGTCCAGAGAATCGTCGGGCTTAACCGAGACCAGACATCTGCTTTTACTGCCATTGGTTTTGTTCGTCGTGGCCGTGTCCACACATACGGCTGTTTTAGACGGGATCATCCCTCTCGAAAACGAAGATTTGAGGTGGTCCATAATTCACTTAGTACTCGGTATAACTCATGCGTGAAAGAAAGCCCTTTACACGCCTTTTGAGGGCCACTGAATGAAACTTTCACAGAATTCCTTTCTCCCGGCTTACTATTCTTTGGCGGAGGGGTTGTCGAATGAACAATAAGATTCGAAAGAGGGTCATCGGCCCTAGCGTTTGAGGAAAGGTAGAATCGTTGGTAGGTTTCGGGTTCAGAAGCTAAACGGGTAACTCAAGGACTCCGATCAGAGGCAATCAATCGAATGCGTTATTATCGGGAATCGGCCACTCCGGATCGAAGTACTACGACGTCGTCATCACCTGACACGTGCTAGCCCGCCTTTGGTCTTTTGGTAGTGCCCAGCTCTACTTAAGGCAACGAAGGAGCCCCTACCCGTCTTGTCGAGACTAGACGGACCCAGATAATCAATGTATTCATCGTACCCCTCCCCTGGATTTGACTTTGAATGAGGCTCAGACCTCGCTTTGTTTGACCATGAACAAATGATCGATGCCCTGCCCTCAATCTGCAGGGGCCTCTCCGTACGATGAGATGCGGCCGTCACGTCAATATCACAGGCTTTTAGTAAAGCAATGCACCTGGCTCATACAGATAACGAATAAAAATACTTAACCAGAATCTCACTTACGGCTACGGCACGGCACGAAAACAAGTCGATAGGCAACAGCTCGCTTCCCTCGGATAGTGGCAGACAGAAAAGAGTAGTTCGCTCAGATAGGCCATACTAGAAAACTTTTTTAGAAACTAGATTAGACTCCTGCCCTTAGGAACCAAGTAGGAGAAGTAGCGCGCTAAGCTACAAGACAACTAACTAGACCTTAGCAGACTAATTGAAGAAGCGAAGCGGGATTCACCTACTTGTGCACCTCTTTTATCTACTTCTTGTTTTTAAAGAAATGAAGCTTTGTAGTTTTTTTTCGTAAAATAAGTAGAAAAAGACGAGGTTTAGCCAACTTTTGAATATATGCTCCTTTTTAAGCCCAAGAAGCAGGCAAGCGTAGTGGAAAAAAGTAGACTTGTGATGACGATAGGCATATCACAGGGGCCTCCATAATACCTAATTTTCCGACCTCATCTTTATGATCAAGGAATTGATTCCGATCCTACCGGATCAAGGGCCTTACCCGAGCCTAACCGAATCGCCGGCCGAGTCCTTCTCTTTTGGCACTTGAAATAGAGGCCAACTCTTTCGCTTCGCTATAAGAAGCAGGATACCAATATTCCACTTCATAACTCTTAAAAGGAAAAAGGGCACTAAGATCCTTTTTTCCACTTTTGGAAAAAAAAGGGGCTCCGTGGTTTCGTTAGTGCGGTATAGTAGAGCTGGCCAAGCGTGGCATTGAGGGTTGCGGGTTCCATTTTTTGTCTGGAGTCGCATTAGTGAGCTGGTTCGGTCGGTAAGTCCCTTGGTACGCTCGGGTTAGCCTGTCAGGGTGAATGCAGGTAGTGGATGTAGCTTCTCTTCTGAAGCGTCTTAGTTCGTAGCTGCCGAAGTCTAGCATTGAGGTGAGGTTAGCGTAGCTAGGTGGAGTCTCCTTTCGGAACTACTTCTTTTCCTTTCTCTCTCTGCTATCCCATCCACTGAACTGTCAATATCGAGGCAAGGTCGGAATGTTGGCTGAGCGTAGACTAGTCTGTTCAGGCAGTCACAGGCTCGCTAAAGCTAAAAACGGAACTTAGCTTCTCACTGACTACATCAGAAGCGAAATCCTCAACTTCAAATACAATGCGAGCTGGGACGGGGTTGCCTTAGCGTATCCTCGTCCATGGTAGTAGAAGGCTGCGCTCCTTACCCGGTAAGAGGCTATCCTTAGCCTTTCCCTATCTAAGGATGGGCGCCTAACGGCTCCTTACCTCCTCTTCTTCATTCAATAAAGGCTGCTTACCGCTCCGGGGGTTAGGACAAGGGACAGCTACCCTAGTACATCCTGCCAAAGAGATGGCTACCTTAGGGCTTTAGGGACATATGAACGTTAGCCGGACAGGTCCAACGACGAAAGAACCAGGTCTTCCGTTGTTCCTATTAGTGGGGGGGTTATCCCATAGTGGTGGGTTTTCCCCCTGGCTTTCCTCTATAGTGCAGCGGAAGCAAAGCCCCATTCTCCCACGATATATATGGCTAAGAACTCCACGCTTAGTTCGTTTTATCTTCTTTGGGGCACGGGGGAATCCGTGAACCCGATCAATGCCGAATGTCTCTATTAGTTTAGTGTCCCAGTCACCTTCCAACCCGAGTGAAAGCAATTGATTGGATTGATTCCGCTGACCCATCACCTGCCCGGTCTAAGCTACAGTTGAACCGATTTCTTTTATTTCTTTCTTTTACCCATAACCTAAAGCATCCTCACTAATTGGAGATAGGTGCGTCCAAGTCCTTTCTTTCTTATTCATTCATTATTTTTTTTGCTTGGCTGGCCTAACGTGATCAAAGAGATTTCGTTTATAGCGCATGTTCTGATTCCAGTGTGAAGTATGCCAGCGAAGGTAACAGTGGTTGCAGTTGATCCCATTTCAGTAGTTGGAAAGCGGCCTGGTAGTTAATTCATCCAGTTTTCTCATGAAGCCATATTTAGAGGGCAATCGACTGATAAACTAAACCCCTGGATCTACCGCTGCTGGTGTTAGGTTGGAGATTCTTCGAATGCCTCTTTTAGAGGGCAATGAGATCAACATCTGGCTTTCGAATGTACCTTGCTACTCCTACGACCTATACTGGTTTATCCGTTGCTGGGCCTAGGAACGACCATCGGTCGGGGCCCGCGAGCTTTTAAGGCAAATTCCTCGTTTTTCGCTCGTCTTTCATGCATGCCTGTATGAATTGCAGAAGTCATTGTGTTTTGGCGGTGGAGAAGTACAGAAGTGAAGAGTGTGTTAGTATTTAGTTGTTCGAAGCGTTGTTGACAAGACTTACTCAACTCGCAGCTTTCACCTGCTTCCGGTGACAACTACCACTCTCTTATGAATGGGAGGGTAGAGTACCAAGACATAGGGGTTGGCCAGCGGAGTCGGTTTATTTAGTACCAGATATACGTATTTCGAATTCTTTTCATGGCAGTTCAAAGGCACGAGAGATAAGGAAAACGGAAAAGCTTCTCAAACCAGAGTAGGAATTCGATCAATCGCTATCAATGCCAGGAGGCAGATCAAGATTCATGGGAACGATAACCTTTTCCGAGAAGAGTAAAGCGAGGGATAGGATAGATGAATAGGTTTAAGCCTTTATCCGCTTTTAGGGATGAATTTACAATTTCTAAGGCTTCGTTTTTCTCCGGCAAGCAGCTAGGGAAGCATTTATTCCCAAGTGATAGGGCTTGGAGTTCAGATTGATGCCTTAGTCCACTCCGAGATAGAAAGATACTAATAATGGAAAAAGATATGATCTTGAACTCCAACAGTAAGTTGATCAGTTACTATCGGTAGGGACGGGAGACAAAACTGCCACTGATGGGAAAGCGATAAGAAGCCTGAAAGCGATTCTTTTCTTACACAAGATACGATGACAGGAAGGGAGTTCGATCAGGAATAGACAGAAAAAAAGGCTGCTAGGCTCCTTTCTTTCTCATGGGAGGGGTTCGCATCCAACCCTTATCGATACCCCTCGCTAGGACATTTAAGTGAGTCGGGTTTTGATCCGGTTCCGAAATGAGGCGGTGTTACCAATGACTCGATACCCTGCTGCTACCGAATGAAGTTCGTCCTTCCCCCCCCTGGCTTGTGTAGCCTATGCGAAGCAAGCCGGAACTCCTTTCCCTATAATAAAGTGCAGGCCCCCGTAGATAGATGTCCCATATAGCCCCTCCTCTCCGGGGTCGGGAACGAAAGCTTTCTAATGTGGGCAGAGACTTCAGGATCGACCATAACTGAAGGATCCTCTGGTTCGACATTCTATCTCTCTGGGTGCTCTTACAATCTAAGACATTTTTTTTCATTCCCCCAGTGGGTGGATTGTCTGGGCCAATCGATCTCTTTTCATTCGGACCAGGGGAGGGAAAGAGAATGGATCATGTTATCCATGGGTCCGGCGGAACGAACATTGATGGTCGGATCCCTCTAGTTGCATTCCTTTGTTGAGAGTCGCATTTCTCGTTTTCCTGGTTCAATTTAGACTGACTCTCTACTATCGTTTGCGAGACTTCACTCCTCCGGTCATCTTTAGGAATACTTTATTGCCATCTCCGGTGCATCCATACATAAGCCTCCCTCATCGGATTAGCTTGGCTACCCGGCTCTAGTAAGACTTGTCAGACTTCTTCCCGCGTGGAGCTAGCATGGGCCTCCCATTCGGTATCAGGACTAAGAGCTCAGTCCAGGGGCTGAAGGGGACTAAAAAGACTGAATAGACCGACCTTTCTCTTTTTTCCCTGTCTCCCGCACCGGTATCGGTGGCTGAACCGCAACTGCTAGTGATGGGACGGAGAAAGAACTCCTCCCCGTCAGATTGGTTTTATCTCTCCAATTAGGAGAGGCTGATAAGAAATCGTATCAGATGCTATTCCCCGCCCAGCCATCGGAGAGAGGAACTGTCCTAGCTGAGCTTTCACTCCTCGATTCAAGAAGAACTCGGATATAGGAGGAGAATAAGAGGTTAGCAACGTACGAACGTTTTCCAAGCAAGCCATGGGAGTCTAGGTTTTGCGAGCTAGCCCGGAAAAGAGGCAAGCCTGTATACTGTAGAAAGGTTTAGGTAAAATCAGTCTCCCCATGTGCTATCGGGCATAACCGTGGGGATTAGGACATAACTCCCGTTGTTGTTGTTTAAGGGTAAGAGGTTTTTGAATGAGGTGGTTAAGAAAAAAAGGTTAGCCGGGGTTGAGATTGGTAACGGACTCGTGCGGAATGCCTAATAGCGAAATATCTGTAAAAAAAAGGCATATACATGAATCGAAATACAGATAGATATCGAAGTGGGCCAGCGAATGAGTCTACCAGCCGTCTATTTAGTATCTAACTCGTCTCTCTAGCTTGGATAGAAGATCGAACCCCCTGAAGCAAGCAAGGTATACACGAACCACTTGGGCGAGGTGGGGCCTAAGCAAACTACCAAGGGGCCTTAGCCTTTGAAGTAAGTAAAAAAACCAACACTTTGGAATCCGTTTCTAGAACAATAGGACATGTACTGATTTCTGATATTGATTTGAACAGTAAGATGCCATCATATAGCGCTCGGAATTCAGCAACGACACTTGAACATATACCATAGCAATGAGAGCTGGCTGCAATTAAATGACCAGATTTCGTATAAGACAACCACCTCCAGAGGTACCTAGGTTGCCTTTAAATGCACCATCTGTATTGATTTTGAATTCTCCAATCTCACCATTTGACGACTCTCAAAGGAGATCTCTGAGGTTCTGTTGTGTTTATGTTCAGAGCTTCAAGAACTATCTGATCAGCAAAAGAACAATAGCGAGAGACTTTTCCGCATTTGGAGACATCCACAAACTGTTCTATCACCCTGTTCAGTAGGTAAGACTGAGAGTGGGATTTCCCTTAATAGCGTCTAAAGTTTCGTTCTTTCCATACTTCCCATACTCAACAATGTAGCTTATATGGTATTAGGTGCACTAGAACTGGCATGATCGCTTCTATATCTTCCATCTCCTAAACTACTACTACTATACTAATATACTAAAGGGGGCAAGCAAAGCCCTTCTTAGAAAGCAATTAACTCTTAGCAATACTTCACCATCACCCCTAGTAAATGATGTAGGGAGTGCAGAATCAACTAGGGCTAACCTCTCTTTAGCCTATCTGTCCTCATGCTAGCCAATCTCTGGCAATTGGTCTATGGCAAGGGTCATATTCAAGATGTGAACAAATCGGATGTGCACATTCATGCAAGATCCGGTGCTCTCTTTGAAATATCCGCTCTTAGGATAGAAGAATAAGTTCGGAAGAGAAGAAGTAGCAGAATCCGTCAGCTTGCCACAGAACTCATCCAGAAGGAGTATGCAGCCAGACTGACTACGGAGATAGAAAGAAGAGGATGTTTTGGGAAGATGAATCAATATTAAAGAAAGAATAGGTTGCTAGAGAATCGGATCTTAGATAGTGCACGAATGAATGCATAGTGAAAGTCAGTCTTGGTCTTGGGGTAATATCATCTTTCCTGCCCCTAGGTCCTAGGTTGCAAGTCAGCTGCTCACTCTCTCTTTCTTCGAATTCGATGTCTTAAGCAGCATGTAGCAAAGATCGATTTGAGATTCTGGGACCTGAAAACAGAAGCTAGAGTTGAACGATCTACTTTTCTATCCTGTGGTCCTATCCGAAAGAAGGTCTCTTCTTTATAGAAAGTAGCCTGGTCTGTCTCTCAATCAGTCTGTCCAGTCAAGTCCTTGCTCCTTGCTCTTCTCATATCTGCTCTTCTCTTTGAAAGAAAAGAAAAGAATAGGCTGTCTGTGAAGGCGGTCTTGTCTCTTTGACACGAATCTTTGACTCTGTTTACAAATCGGCTGTTATCGAATAGGTTCTTCTCTTTGCAAGTTCATCTTACTGTCTAGCTGCTTCAATCAAGGAAGAATCCCGGTCCGTGGGTAAAGACAGCGATAGCCTTTGTGTGAAGAGCTCTAGCCAAGAAATACACATTGGGTGGTCCACCATTGTAGCTTCGATGAATTGTAGGGAACTAAGTGTGGGTAGCATGCACACCCAAAGGTGCGTAGAGTATGGTAGTTAGGTGTTTATCCATATAGCTTATCAAAGGGAGATGTGAATCGAAGGACCGAGGAGGGCAACCTGTTGATCAAATAGACTGCAGTGGAGAAAGTCTCAAGCCAGGGCGATGAATAAGATAAGAGACCCACCAATAAATAGGGTGAAATCAACGTAGCCATGTATGTACACGAAATCCCATTTGTTCTTCCTAACGCACCTGAGCTCAGCTTTTATTTCCTACTGAGACGAGAGGAAAGAGAGCTGGCTAAGAGATTCCAAGAAGATTCAAAATCTGTATGCATTAACAGACACATTCGAATTTAGAAGTTATTCTTCCGCTAAAGGGAAGAGAACGCCCAAGCACACCCCTCTCTTGCTAGGAGAGAAATCCTTGTATGTATGAAGTCAATCTATTCTATGGCCATTACGATGCGCATCTCGTTCGATCAGTTGCACGACGAGAAATTACCCACCAATGTACAAGGAGAGTCTCTTGGCTCAAGCATCTAACTCAATTTGAAATCTACGATCTTTCCCTTTAACCCAGTTCATATCTTTGTTTTGTGTGTTCCCGGGAGGAATTCGATCTCTTCAATCTCGGGATACGGTATCACATCCTCATTTCAGAGGTTCTTTTTATCATCCCGGTGATAAAGAAGACATGCAGATTGAAATGATCTAAACAGACATGAAATGAACAGCTCTATGAGGCCAAATTCCGAGTCAAAAGTGAATTATAAGTAACGAGAAGATCGAAACTCTTGAGAGCTATCGATCATCAACAACAGAAAAGTAGTAGCGTGCTTAGCACTCAGTGCCAGCAAGACCTTGCATGCGTGGAGCTGTAAAATGGTCAGACACTGACATCGATTCCTGGGGAATTGGTCAGGAATAAAAAAAAGGTTGAATCACAGTTACATGGGGTTGAGCTTTCAGTAAGCCCTTATTTCTCGACTCACTAGACAGGAAATATGCGTACAGTAGAAAAAGCTGGAAGCAACTAGCAATGCTACCATAAATCAAGGAGAGTTTTACCAACCCTGCCACCCTAGAACGTTAGCGTACAAGAGGGGAATTTCTCAATTGAGTTAGTCACACATGGAATCTCAGATGTGGAAGTTTTATTCCGATTGATTTGGTGTTTAGTTGGCTGCACTCTGGGTCTTACCTAAGATCTGTAGTCTACCCGAGGCTATCGTTAACTGGGGCACGATGGAACCGATGGTCAGTACCTCTTTACTAGGGAAGGTGTTCTCGGGAGATAGCTCTGGTTCGTGCGCATTAGAGACTGAGAAGGAAAAGGAAAGCAAACAAGCAAGAAAAGGGATGCCATTAAGCAAGAGGAAGCATGCCAGAGCTAACACAAGGCAAAAGCAGATGAAATTTACGTATAAAAGGAAAATGGAAAGCATTTTCAGGCAGGCAACTAGTTACAAAGTTTTTTTCCAAGGAAAGTCTCGTTTTTGACTAAACTAAGAAACACGGGCTTTGCTGCGACGAGGATGCCTTTTTAATCAGCCAACGTCAAGACCTGCAACAGAGTCCTACCACGTTAAGGGATAGCACCCAACTTGCTTGTTGACACGTGAGGGGAAATAAGAGTCTGAGGTGGCAGGATTTACCACTAGAGCCCTATGGTAGTGATGGTTGGTCCCACTACTCATCATCGTGCCTTTTGCGCTTAGCGTCGGAAAGAGGTGCTTCTACTGCGAAGGTGCTAAAACCTAAAACTAGGCGAACTTACTTTGGAAACTTAAACGAATCAATTCCCACTTGACCCATTCTTCTTACTGCGCTAGCATCATCGGATACGGCAACAGAGATTCTTCCAACTTCGCTCTCAAGGGCGGGCTTGTAGACTATTGAATTCCAACTTCGAGCTCCTTCTACTCTAAACGTGTGCCTATTTGGAGCTTTTCACAGTCAAAGTCAAACGTTTGTTGGTGGCAACATCAGCATCAGCATGCGTTATATAAGACTTTAGCACCTGAACTACCCATAGTCTATCTAGTTACGGGGTTGCACTCAATAGTCAATCAATTCGTTTTTCCGTAGGTTGATGCTTTGTATCGCACACTTGTTCTATTTTTTTAGATTCTAGTGTGTGAAGTATAACTAATTGAAATCGCCTATGAATGAGTTCCAAGAAAGGGGCCGTTCACGTAAGGAATAGAGGTTATTGATGTAGTTGCTTGTAGTTTGATTTTTTTATCGATATTAGGTTGGTGTTCCGTGTACTAAGGTATACGATCGAAAAGCATTTTTCATTCCATGCCCAAAGACTCCCATGCTTTTCTTGGTTGGACCAACCCAACCGGCAATTTCCGTCTTCCTGAATTGGGAGAGCAAGAACAAGTCTCTCTTTTTTTTTGAGAGAGCAGAGCTGTCAAAGAATGAACCAAATGATTGTTCTAGAATGGCTATTCTTCACAATTGCTCCTTGTGATGCAGCGGAACCATGGCAATTAGGATCTCAAGACGCAGCAACACCTATGATGCAAGGAATAATAGACTTACATCATGATATCTTTTTCTTCCTCATTCTGATTTTGGTTTTCGTATCATGGATCTTGGTTCGCGCTTTATGGCATTTCCACTATAAAAAAAATCCAATCCCGCAAAGGATTGTTCATGGAACTACTCTCGAGATTCTTTGGACCATATTTCCTAGTATCATCCTGATGTTCATTGCTATACCATCATTTGCTCTGTTATACTCAATGGACGAGGTAGTAGTAGATCCAGCCATTACTATCAAAGCTATTGGACATCAATGGTATCGGAGTGCGCCTCTTCACGAGGGTGATTTAAGTGCAACGAAATGCCTTAAAGTGGAATATAGTTCACAAAGGATCTGGCTTACTGCTAATCTCCCATTCCCGTCGTCGAGAGACTTTTATAACTATAGCATGCCAGAAACGGGGAGTTGAGGTGCTTAGACCTATACCCGGAAATGCTCTCAGCATAGGAGCCTATGGTTCCATTCTTGTTGTTGCTGGAGGTACACATCCCTCTTCTCGGTGTAGAGCGATATACGAGAAATAGATGCTCAGCCTGCAATGTCCGATAACGGCGCTGAAGTAGTGAATCTATCGGCACCATAGCAATGGCATACAACTTTGGACCTAACGGCCGGCCCAGTAACCTTTCGGAATGGGGGATCCCCGCTGGCAACAACCACGGTAGTAGTTGCGGAACTACTGGGCCGGGAGAGGACAATAACCGTAGTTATTGCCTGCTCCTCTTTCTTCGCTTCGGGGACGGAGGTCCTACGGTAGGTAACAGCAGGCACAAGCAACTTGACTTGACCGAAGGGGACCAGCGCTTCTACTCTTCCACCGAGGAGCCGTTCGCAGCGAGAAGCAAGGGATGTCGTGAACAGTGGGAGGTCACAGAGAATGGACCTATTCATAGAGTGATCCTATGATCGATACAAGATATAGACTATCTCTTTTTTTATTCGATTCTTTTTCTGAAAAAAAAAGAAGGGTGACTCCACTTCTCAGCTAGAGTTGGGGGTGGGACCTGTTGGCATAATGCACGCTGGAACGTGGGAATTCGAGGTCTCATGAACTACTACTAAAAACCTACTTTGTTTTTGTTTTGTTCGTGGACAAACCCGGTCAGGCCTATGGAAGGATCCTTTTAGATCTACGGGCTTTATGCCCCGGCCGTTCACATGAGCATAGAATATCTATACTCGAGCGTTCAACTGGGCCCCTGACAGGATAGGTGAGGAATCACTCTGGATCTGATTTATTAGAGCCTACAACTTCGCCGAGCCGACTAGCATCCTTTTCCACTGCGCATTTATCGAACAAAGAAGACGACTATCAGATCGAATTCGCTTTCCGTGGTGAACTGGTCGTCCCATACCTTCTGCCTGTCCCATGTGTGTGGAACCAGGTCTTTTTCGGTTCCAGCCTCCCCCTCGAATACATAGGGTAGGTAGGGCTGGGTAAGAAACGGTCCCCTGTTGCCAATAAACTTTCCCCGGCCTTCGATTCCTCTTACTCATAATCATAAAGGGTGGTCGGGGGAACTACCTAACTAAAGAAAAATAGTGCTCTTTCTAAGAGTAGGCGTGGAGAGCTTTTTGCGGGGAAACTTGCAAGTAAAGTTTGGGGGGAGGCGGGCGTCGACCCAACCTTATGAGTATTCGGACTATAACAGTTCCGATGAACAGTCACTCACTTTTGACAGTTATACGATTCCAGAAGATGATCCAGAATTGGGTCAATCACGTTTATTAGAAGTAGACAATAGAGTGGTTGTACCGGCCAAAACTCATATACGTATTATTGTAACATCTGCTGATGTACCTCATAGTTGGGCTGTACCTTCCTCAGGTGTCAAATGTGATGCTGTACCTGGTCGTTCAAATCAGACCTCTATTTTGGTACAACGAGAAGGAGTTTACTATGGTCAGTGCAGTGAAATTCGTGGAACTAATCATGCTTTTACGCGTGCGCCCGAAAACATAGGCCGACTGCTGAGCCCACTCTGGCTCAGCCGCACCACCCGGGGTGCGAGCCACCCGAAAAGCAAGCTATTACAGCG